ACTCGTTATAAAAAAATGACATTATATTATCTAAAATATCATTAAATACATCTATATTATTTTATAATTGTTTCATTCGCGAGGAGCTGGATGAGAAGAAACTCTCATGTCCGGTTCTGTAGTAGAGATGGAATTAATTGAGAAACAACCATCAACTATAACCCCAAAAGAACCAGATTCCGTAAACAACATAGAGGAAGAATGAAAGGAATATCTTATAGAGGTAATCGTATTTGCTTCGGTAGATATGCTCTTCAGGCACTTGAACCCGCGTGGATCACATCTAGACAAATAGAAGCAGGGCGGCGAGCAATGGCACGAAACGTGCGCCGCGGTGGAAAAATATGGGTACGTATATTTCCAGACAAACCAGTTACAGTAAGACCCGCAGAAACGCGTATGGGTTCAGGGAAAGGATCTCCCGAATATTGGGTAGCTATCGTTAAACCGGGTAGAATACTTTATGAAATGGGCGGAGTAGCAGAAAATGTAGCCAGAAGGGCTATTTCAATAGCGGGATCCAAAATGCCTATACGAACTCAATTAATTATTTCAGGATAGGAATGTAGAACCAAAGGAAAGAAGTCTTTGGAATGAAAAAAAAAACAATTGTAGGTTTCTTTTTTTTTTTTTATTTATTTTGGACAAACAATATTTCTTTTTTTTTTTAATTCGCCCCTTTGCATCAAAAGAGCAAATAAAAAAAAATGATATGATTCAACCTCAAACCCATTTAAATGTAGCGGACAACAGCGGGGCCCGAGAATTGATGTGTATTCGAATCATAGGAGCTAGTAATCGACGATATGCTCATATTGGTGACGTTATTGTTGCTGTAATCAAGGAAGCAATACCAAATACACCTTTAGAAAAATCTGAAGTGATCAGAGCTGTAATTGTACGTACTTGTAAAGAACTCAAACGTGACAATGGTATGATACTACGATATGATGACAATGCTGCGGTTGTTATTGATCAAGAAGGAAATCCCAAAGGAACTAGAATTTTTGGTGCGATCGCACGGGAATTGAGACAGTTAAATTTCACTAAAATAGCTTCGTTAGCACCTGAAGTACTATAAGTATAATAAAGATGAGACTCCAATATAATATAGTTATAGCATTTGAATAAAATATGAATAAAATAGATAAAATGAATTAGTAGATTTTTCTCACGCATATATCTTTAACAATTCATATCATAAAAAAAATATATAAAGAAAAAAAACATGTTGATCATATCAAAATTCGGGGGCAACAATAATTTTAGTTTATCATGGGTAAAGACACTATTGCTGATATAATAACTTCTATACGAAACGCTGACATGAATAGAAAAGGAACGGTTCGAATACCATCTACTAACATCACCGAAAACCTTCTTAAAATACTGTTAAGAGAAGGTTTTATTGAAAACGTGAGGAAACATCAGGAAAGCAACAAATATTTTTTGGTTTTAACCCTACGACATAGAAGGAATAGGAAAGGGCCATATAAAAATGTTTTAAATTTAAAACGGATCAGTCGACCCGGTCTACGAATCTATTCGAACTATCAACGAATTCCTAGAATTTTAGGCGGGATGGGAATTGTAATTCTTTCCACTTCTCGGGGTATAATAACGGACAGAGAGGCCCGACTAGAAGGAATTGGCGGAGAAATTTTATGTTATATATGGTAAGCTTTCTTATATCCAACTTAGATATGGAACTTTCCTATTAATTTGTGAAAAAAAAAACGGGTTTCTAATATAACTCTCCTACTACATTAGTTAATACTTCAAAGAGGTTTTGTTTTACCTGGAATAAAAGGAAAAAAAATGGATTCATGGAAATTTAATTACTGAATCACTTCCGAATGGTATACTTAAGATTCGATTAGATAATGAAGATCGGATTCTAGGTTATGGTTCAGGAAGGATTCGGCGTAGTTTTATACGTATACTACTGGAAGATAGAGTAAAAATTTAAATAAGTCGTTATGATTCAACCAAAGGGCATATAATTTATAGACTCTGAAACAAGGATTCAAACGATTAGTTGATTTATTTTTTCAACTTCAATATTGCTTTCGAAGAGATACAATTCGAAAGTTCAAAATTTCAAGAAACTTATTTTCTTCCAATAAGTAAATTCGAAATTAAGTTAAGGAATAACAAATATGAAAATAAGAGCCTCTGTTCGTAAAATTTGTGAAAAATGTCGACTGATCCGTAGACGGGGACGAATTATAGTAATTTGTACCAACCCGAGACATAAACAAAGACAAGGATAATCTTTCTAAAATAAAAGAGACTTTCTAAGGGACTGGATATACAAATAAAAAAAAAAGAAAGGATCCGTTTTGACATGAAATGGATATATCCATATATCTCTGACTTATATTTATGAGATGATAAAATATGGCAAAACCTGTACCAAGAATTGGTTCACGTAGGAATGGGCGTATTGGTTTACGTAAGAGTGCGCGTAGAATACCAAAAGGAGTTATTCATGTTCAAG